CGTAGGAATCGATAGAAAAGGCAAATCCCCTATGATACACCAGATCCGGCCCGGTTATTGATAGAGTGAATAGATCTGCCATTTCTTGAAATCTCTCTTCAAAATCGTGGTGTAACGTGTATCCCCCCTTGTTCCGGTCATGGAATAGACGAAATAAATCAAAAAATGGATTTTTGTTCCAGAATGAAATCTTATTGGAACTGTCCATATCCGGTTCATCCTTCGGAACCATATCAGATCCCGGATCTGATGAAATAGGATGAATTGAGACGGTATTTTGTAAATACGTAATTATCTTGAATATATCAACCATTTCTTTATTTTCCGATCGCCTGGAAGGAACAAAAGAAACATCTTGTTTTTTCTTCAAAAATTTCTGATCTCTAGTGGACCTCTCAGTAGGATTCGAACCCAGATGAAGTTCTGACCATCTGTCAGAGAAAAAAGAACGAATTGATCTTGTAGGATTCACAAGAAATTCTTCGATTTCTTCCGGAAGCAGATGATTATTCATCTGCTTCTCACGTTCCGTGAATAGCCGGGACATTGAGGAAGATCCAAGAAGGCATTTCGGGAATCGATCTGATTCTATCTCTGTTCCTTCCGTTTGAAGAAAAGAAGGATCCAAAAGAATCGATCTTTCTTTGACTTTTAGTTGCTTAATCTCTCTTTGATCGATCAATGTGTGATATTCGGAATCCTCATTTCTAATGGAATCAAAATGATCTCTGGATTGATCAGAAGATCCTTTCAATTGGCTAGAATCCGTTACTTGAACGAAAATGGATCTTGATCTTGTGGAATCATATTGAATATTTGACAATACATTCCGTACCTTGCTAAAAAACCGATCCTTGTTTACCAACCGCACATTGTCTAACCAAATCAAATTATCTCTCGATACGTTCCTAAAAAAATCCGATTCGTGCTGATTCTTCCCCCAACTAACGAAGAGATCTTGGTGGAATTGCCACATATGAAATTGAGCACAATTTTGCAAAGAAATACTCCACTTGCACTTGTTTCTCGAGAAGAGATGGGAAACATGCTCAATATCATTTGATTGAATAGTTGCCTCAGCTCCTTGTTGTTTGAAGAAACCCCCCCCTTCAATTGGGCTTTTTTCACGAAAAGCAGACATGAGATAACAAATCAAGTCTTTCCCTAAGACTTCAAATAGCTGTCCCAAATTCAAGTTGATTATGTTTCGCTTCTTCCTCGGAGAAAGACGATCAAATAATTCCCAATCATGGTCCTTGCGGATCGGATCATCCGTATAGGATAAAAAAAGAAACTCCAGATATTTGCTATCTTTCTCTTTGAATGAGATCTCAATTCCAGCTACGGTTTCATTAGATACCTTACAACTATAATCCCTCTTTTTTCCGATCCGGTTCCTCCACCACCGCGAACCCCGGTTAGATTCAGGCATGATACACTTTTTATTTATTGGGAGAACCCAAGTACTCTCTTGCGGATCCATGAAACAACTCTCAGAAATCTTTTTCCCTTTTGGAAGATACAGGAGCGAAACAATCAACCTATTGATATTGGAAGACCAAAAAGATTCTTCCAATGTCTCATTTCTGGGTCCAATGGAATTCATAGGTATAGGAAGAAGCCCCATCAAATAGATATTTTTTCTTTCGACCATCTTTCGATTGTTAATACGAGATATAAGGACCGCTACTACAAGCAGTACTACACCCTTGATCGTGAAATATCGATTGCTTCTTGAACCCTGTGAATCACGTGAAAGTAGGATACTCCAAATTCGGGGGTCAAAGAGTTTCATAAAACGTTCTTGGTGAAAAAAAATGTGAGTGAAAGATCCCACTGAATTGAATTTGATCCATGAATCTAAGAAATAGTGAGAATTCTTGATCTCTCTAAATATCTCTCTCAATTCGAAGATCCAAGATTTGAATTGATGTCGTTTCATTGCCTCCTCCTAAAGATTTAATTTAAATTGGAATTTGGTTGGTTATATATTATATTTATATACGAATACGATGATTCCTGTTAAGTTATATACGATGATTCCTGTTAAGTTATATACGATGATTCCTGTTAAGTTATATACGATGATTCCTGTTAAGTTATATACGATGATTCCTGTTAAGCATCCATGGCTGAATGGTTAAAGCGCCCAACTCATAATTGGCAAATTCGTAGGTTCAATTCCTGCTGGATGCACGCCAATGTTCAATAAGTCTATTGGAATTGGCTCTGTATCAATGGAATCTCATCATCCATACATAACGAATTGATATGGTATATTCATACCATAACATATGAACAGTAAGAACTAGAATTCTTATCGATACTGGAACTCATAGGGAAGAAAATGGATTTATGGATGGAATCAAATATGCAGTATTTACAGAAAAAAGTATTCGGTTATTGGGGAACAATCAATATACTTCTAATGTCGAATCAGGATCAACTAGGACAGAAATAAAGCATTGGGTCGAACTCTTCTTTGGTGTCAAGGTAATAG